TCTTTATTTTATTACTTGCTATGTTCGAGTTAATCTAATTAGTGAAATTTTTGTTCATATTGAAATGAATCGAGATTGATAAGGAGTTTGTTAATGATGCTCGAACATGTACTTATTTTGAGTGCCTATTTATTTTCTGTCGGTCTATATGGATTGATCACGAGTCGAAATATGGTTAGGGCTCTTATGTGTCTTGAACTTCTATTCAATGCGGTTAATATAAATTTTGTAACATTTTCGGATTTTTTTGATAGTCGGCAATTAAAAGGAGCTATTTTTTCCATTTTTATTATCGCTATTGCCGCCGCTGAAGCAGCTATTGGACTTGCTATTGTTTCGTCAATTTATCGAAATCGAAAGTCAACTCAGATCAATCAATCGAATTTGTTGAAAAAATAATCTCAATAGTATTTTTTAGATAAATCTGAATATTCAAATTGAAAAAGAAATTCAAAATAAGCAGGTCTACCTTGGAAATTAGGGTATTGGTAGCACAAAGCTAAAAAATCAAAGTATTTTGGCTCTCTTTCATAAACCAATTCAGAACAAAATGGATTCAAGAACGCTGGAAACTCATTGATTCGTCTAAATATCTAAATCGAGTTTATTTTTTTTTTAATTCGAAATTTAGTAGATCGAAAATTGATGCCCTTCAAAAATGTATAAATGCAATGTCACATTCAGTCAAAATTTATGATACATGTATTGGATGTACTCAATGTGTTCGAGCCTGCCCCACAGATGTGTTAGAAATGATACCTTGGGACGGGTGTAAAGCAAAACAAATTGCTTCGGCTCCAAGAACAGAGGATTGTGTCGGTTGTAAGAGGTGTGAATCCGCTTGTCCAACAGATTTCTTGAGTATTCGGGTTTATTTGTGGCATGAAACAACTCGCAGCATGGGTCTAGCTTATTGATACCTCACTTAAAACTCTACTTGAATTCAGCTGATTTGTTTTACCGAGAAAACTCGAGCGCAAAAAATTTTTGCGCACCGGTTTTCTGGCCCAAGTGTATTTTGCCTTTACTACGAATGATTTTCCTTGGTTAACAATCATTGTATTTTTACCAATAGCTGCGGGTTCTTTAATTTTTTTTCTTCCTCATAGAGGAAATAAGGTAAGTCGGTGGTATACTATATGTATATGTATTTTAGAGCTCCTTCTACTAACCTATGTATTCCGTTATCATTTCCAATCCGATGATCCATTAATCCAACTTGTGGAAGATTATAAATGGATTCATTTTTTCGATTTCCATTGGAAATTAGGAATAGATGGACTTTCTATAGGACCTATTTTATTAACTGGATTTATCACTACTTTAGCTACATTAGCCGCCTGGCCTCTTACTCGGGATTCTCGATTTTTCCATTTTTTGCTATTAGCAATGTATAGCGCTCAAATAGGGTCATTTTCTTCTCAGGACCTTTTGCTTTTTTTCATCATGTGGGAGTTAGAATTAATTCCGATTTATCTCCTTCTATCCATGTGGGGAGGAAAGAAACGGATGTACTCGGCAACTAAATTTATTTTGTACACGGCAGGAGGTTCTGTTTTTCTATTAATGGGAGTTATGGGTCTTGGTTTATATGGTTCTAATGAACCAAGATTAGATTTTGAAACATCAATTAATCGACCGTATCCTGTGACCTTGGAAATAATCTTTTATATTGGATTTTTAATTTCGTTTGCTGTCAAATTGCCAATTCTACCTTTCCATACATGGTTACCCGATACCCACGGCGAAGCTCATTACAGTACTTGTATGCTTTTAGCTGGAATCTTATTAAAAATGGGAGCATATGGATTGATTCGGATTAATCTGGAATTATTACCTCATGCTCATTCGATTTTTTCTCCCTGGTTGATGATAATAGGCACAATCCAAATAATCTATGCAGCTTTAACTTCTTCCAGCCAACGGAATTTTAAAAAACGAATAGCCTATTCTTCTGTATCGCATATGGGTTTGATACTTATAGGAATTGGTTCTCTAACCGACGCAGGACTCAACGGAGCCATTTTACAAATCATTTCTCACGGATTTATTGGGTCGGCCTTTTTTTTCTTGGCAGGAACAAGTTATGATAGAATACATCTTGTTTATCTAGACGAAATGGGCGGCGTAGCTATCCCAATGCCAAAAATATTTACGATGTTTAGTAGCTTTTCTATGGGCTCCCTTGCATTACCAGGTATGAGTGGTTTTGTTGCAGAATTAATCGTATTGTGGGGACTAATTACCAGTCAAAAATATCTTTTCATGCCAAAAATTATACTGACTTTTGTAATAGCAATTGGAATGATATTAACGCCTATTTATTCATTATCTATGTTACGTCAGATGTTCTATGGATCCAAATTATTTAATGCCCCTACGTCTTATCTTTTTGATTTTGGACCGCGCGAGTTCTTTGTTTCAATCGCTATCTTTCTCCCCATAATAGGGATAGGAATCTACCCGGATTTTGTTCTGGCACTTTCAGTTGAGAAGGTTGAAGTTCTTTTATCGAGTTTTTTGTAGAAATTTTTACTAAAGAAAAAAATGAGACAATTTTTTAAAACTTGTTGTAGAATAGAAAAAAGAATGCTTTTTGTCTATTCGTTTAAATCAAAGTGAAAAAAAAATGAATTTGCATTTTACCCCGATATGCGCGGTCTTTGCGAGAACCGCGCGAATCACTCCACTATTGGGACTGGATTCGCGCAGTGCCTTACAAATTGTTTTATAGACAGCTCGCGTTAGTTTGTATTCGTAAGAAGCTTACTTAGCTAGACGTTAATGTAAATGAACCATAACTATGTAACCCTATTCCTAATAAATTAACTCCAAAATAGCATATCCAAATAAAAAAAAAACCTAGAGCCGCCACCAGTGCGGAATTTTCGCTCGGGAAATTCTTATTTGTTCGAATATGTAAATAAATAGCGAATATCATCCAAGTAATAAAGGCCCAAATTTCTTTTGGATCCCAACTCCAATATGATCCCCATGCTTCATTCGCCCAGACTGCTCCTGAAATAATCCCCGTAGTTAAAAAAAGAAATCCTAGACTAATCACACGATAACTCCAAAAATCCAACTGTTGGATTAATTGGCTCTTGTAATAATTCTTACCAGAAAAAAAAGAAGTATTTCTTAAAATAGTACTTCTGTCATAGCTATATTGGATTTCGTCAAATGAAAAAATTTTAAAAAACTGATTACTTTTCTTTCGAAATGTAAAGACGAGAAGGGCAGCGGATAATAATGATCCACACAGAAGAGCAGCATAGCTCAATATCATCATACTTACGTGCATTATTAACCACTCAGATTGGAGCGCAGGGACTAATATTTCAGGTTTCTGTATTTCACTTAAAAGACTTGAAGTAGCAAAGCCTTGGGTTAAAAGAGTACTCGAGGAGGTTATTGCACTTAAATTTTTATTGTTTTTGAAATAGGCGACTATATGAATAAGGGAGAAACTCCACGAAAGAAAGATTAATGATTCGTATAAATCACTTAGTGGAAAATGACCGGAATAAATCCAACGAGTCACTAATAATCCTGTTAAACACAAAAAGGTTGGTATCATGCCCTTTTCTGATAACTCATAGGGTTTTAGGAGTTCAGTGACCAATAGGTTGATCAAGCAAATTGAAATGACAATTGAAACAATTGAAAAGGAAATATGATTTAATATATGCTCGAAGATTGAAAATATCATAAAAAACGAGTAATCCCTTAATTTAAGTAAAAAATGAAAAGCGGGAATGGAATTCATTTTTCATTATAAGATCTATTGTCTGGTGTTTCGAAGACGACATGCCGCTACTCGGACTCGAACCGAGATGCTCTAGCACTGCTTCCTAAGAGCAGCGTGTCTACCGATTTCACCATAGCGGCTTGTTCGAACCCATAATAGATTATTTTTATTGAATCGTCAAGAATGACGTTGTTACTTCACTGAAAAATTTTTGGAATACCAATTCAAATTCATACCAATTAGTTCCCATTTTACTTATTTCAGAAAGTTAAAACAACAAAATGTATTTTCTCGCGGAACAGAAAAGAAACCCTTTTTAGATTTTTCCAAAGTAAGACATTGTTTGTATAGAATATTCTGAAAGTTTTCGTCTTTTAGTGGTTGGGCTGAACTCAAAAAATATCTGAGAACTCGATAGTGAGTCCTAGAAAGACGAAGTCAGAAAGTTATTCAAGTTGTCAAAATTGAATTGATTAGGTTCTCTCGTTAATTTGAACTAAAAATCTTATTTCTGATCTTCTATCGATATTCTTGAGATAGAGAAAATAAAAATATTATTAGCATTTGAATTATAAAAAGGGTCGATGGGGAGAAATAAGACTCCCCACCAACAAAATGAAAAATATAGTCCTAAAAAAAGGTAAAATCTTGTTTTTTCGTATTGTATTTTTTCTTAAAATTTGCGAAATTTTCAAATTCTTTTTGTTCCATTTTTCCATATGAACATCACAAAATGGAATCTATTTCATATTGAAGTTCAAACTAATAGAGAGTTGGAATTTAGAATTTGATAGTAAGACTGAAATGAGCCAATTTTCGCGTCAAATCTATTCCGATTCTTACAACATTTTAGGATTTATTTGCTTGTCGCATAAAAAAACTTTTTGATTTGCCGGTAGAAAGAGATTTTCCTAATGACAAAGCTTTTAACGCCGATGAATATCCCTTCCTTTTCCAAATATTTTGACGAATACGCTTTTTTGATCTAGAAGTGCGTTTTTTTGGAACTGCCATTTCAAAATGAAGAGGTTACTCATTTTTAGAGTTGGATGTGAAAGACATCTATTGTTCAAACGACTCTTTAGTTACTATTCATTATCTAGTTATTCTTTTAGTCCTTATCATTACAAATCACAAATAAATCTAAATATATGAACCTTGTATACAAGATTTCTACAAATTTTTTTGTTCAAAAAGGTTGTTTAGACTCTAGAGGACTTCGAAGAACAAATAAGTTGTATAGATTAGTAGTATTTTTATTTTTCGTTTTTTCTCAAATATTTCTATAATCAGCTATGATATATACATATAATTTGTGGAAAAAAAAAGAATCGAAAAGATCTATTTCCAGTGCTTTTTGTCATTCGCCACTGCATTTCCATGTAAGAAAATCGAAGGAAGTATTTCAAAAGACAACTTTTTTCGAATACCAAAATTTTTCTTTCTTCGAGTAACTAGTCCAACTAATCTATCTAAAAATTTTGAAATTTGAATGAGATTAGTGATTTATCTGTTCTGTTACCGGATACATCTTTTTCTCCTTTCTTACTAAAGAAAATTTTCTCAAAAACTAACAAAAAAAGTTTCAAATAAACCATTAAGTTTTCTATATAGACTCAGATATTCGAACCGTTTTTTATAAAAAAAAGATTTTTTTATCAAACCAAAAAGAATCATAATCAAGCTCATAAGGAATTAGTTAATAAGAAAAAATAAACTAACTAAAATGAACCTAACTAAAAAAATGACAAGTGATTAAGGCGATGACATTAGTGAATTCCACGATTTATATCATACTTTGTGAGTGTAATTCCTGATGCTTGCTATACAAAAACTCATTGTTCGAAAAATTTCTCTTTTTTTGATCTTTTCCTAAATTTGTATATTTTCAAAATAAAACTATATTTAAAATAACGAAGTATTTTTTTTTTACGGAACTTGTTCATATTATTTGACCACGTCTAACTTTTTTTTTGAATATTTGAACTATTTCAAAAAACTCAGATCCAGAATAAGGACGAGTATCAAATGCTAAAATTTTTTTCGTTAATTTTTTGAAGTTAGTGCGGAGTTTGATTTTTTTATTGATCCCTTTTGATTTGAAAGGGGTGTGTTCCAGTTAATCAGAAGCAATTAATTCATACGAAAAAACTTTTTTTATGGAACAAACATTTCAATATGCATGGATAATACCTTTCCTTCCCCTTTCAGTTCCGATATTAATCGGGGCAGGACTTCTTCTTTTTCCGTCCGCAACAAAAAGTCTTCGTCGTATGTGGGCTTTTCAAAGTGTTTTAGTATTAAGTATAGTCATGCTTTTTTCAATCAATTTCTCGATTCAGCAACTAAATAGCCGTGCTACCTATCAATATGTTTGGGCGTGGATTCTCAATAACGATTTTTCTTTAGAATTTGGCTACTTAATTGATCCGCTTACTTCTATTATGTCAATATTAATCACTACTGTTGGAATTTTGGTTCTTATTTATAGTGATAATTATATGTTTCATGATTGTGGATATTTACGATTTTTTGCTTATATGAGTTTTTTCAGTACTGCCATGTTGGGATTAGTTACTAGTTCCAATTTGATACAAATTTATATCTTTTGGGAATTAGTAGGGATGTGTTCCTATCTATTAATAGGATTTTGGTTCACACGTCCTGTTGCAGCAAATGCTTGTCAAAAAGCGTTTGTAACTAATCGTGTTGGGGATTTTGGTTTATTATTGGGAATTTTGGGTGTTTATTGGATAACAGGGAGTTTTGACTTTCGCGATTTATTTCAAATATTTAATAACTTGATTTTTCAGAATGAGTTCAATTTTTTATTTGTTACGTGGTGCGCTGTTTTATTGTTTTCTGGTGCCGTTTCGAAATCGGCACAATTCCCCCTTCATGTATGGTTACCAGATGCGATGGAAGGGCCGACTCCTATTTCGGCTCTTATCCATGCCGCTACTATGGTAGCCGCGGGAATTTTCCTTATAGCTCGACTTTTACCTCTTTTCATTATTATCCCTCATATAATGAATTTAATCTCTTTAATAGGGATAATAACACTATTTTTTGGAGCTACTTTAGCTCTTGCTCAAAAAGACATTAAGAGAGGTTTAGCCTATTCCACCATGTCTCAATTGGGTTATATGATGTTAGCTCTAGGTATGGGGTCTTCTCGAAGTGCTTTATTTCATTTGATTACTCATGCTTATTCAAAAGCATTATTGTTTTTAGGCGCGGGTTCGGTTATTCATTCAATGCAAACTATTGTTGGTTATTCTCCGACTAAAAGTCAAAATATGGTTTTTATGGGAGGTTTAAAAAAACATGTACCAATTACCAAAAGTGCTTTTTTATTAGGCACACTTTCTCTTTGTGGTATTCCACCTCTTGCTTGTTTTTGGTCCAAAGAGGAAATCCTTAATGATAGTTTTTTATATTCAGAAATTTTTGCAATAATAGCTTGGTCTACGGCGGGATTAACCGCATTTTATATGTTTCGGATCTATTTACTTACTTTTGAAGGACATTTAAATGCTCATTTTCAAAATTTCAGTGTTCAAAAAAAGACTTCCCTCTATTCAATATCTCTCTGGGGTAAAGAAGGTTTGAAAGAAAATAACAAAAACTTTCATTTGTTAACTTTATTACTAATGAAGAAAAAGAAAAGTGCTTCTTTTTTTTCACAGAAGATAGATCGAATTGATCAGAATGCAAGAACTAGAAAGCAACCTTTTCTTATTATTTCT